GCTAGCGTAGCTTAACTAAAGCATAACACTGAAGATGTTAAGATGGGTCCTAGACAACTCCGCAGGCACAAAGGCTTGGTCCTGGCCTTACTATCAATTTTAACCCAATTTACACATGCAAGTCTCCGCACCCCTGTGAGAATGCCCTTAATCCCCCAACCATATAGGGGAAAAGGAGCAGGTATCAGGCACGCACCCGCAGCCCAAGACGCCTTGCTAAGCCACACCCCCAAGGGAACTCAGCAGTGATAAACATTGAGCTATGAGCGTAAGCTCGACTCAGCCAGAGTTAAGAGGGCCGGTAAAACTCGTGCCAGCCACCGCGGTTATACGAGAGGCCCCAACTGATAGTCCACGGCGTAAAGCGTGATTAAAGGATACCTATTACACTAGAGCCAAAAGCCCCCTAAGCTGTCATACGCACCTGAGAGCCCGAAGCCCAACCACGAAGGTAGCTCTACCCAACAAGGACCCCTTGAACCCACGACAACTGAGACACAAACTGGGATTAGATACCCCACTATGCTCAGTCATAAACTTTGGTGATAAATTACACATATTGCCCGCCAGGGTACTACGAGCGCTAGCTTAAAACCCAAAGGACTTGGCGGTGCCCCAGACCCACCTAGAGGAGCCTGTTCTAGAACCGATAATCCCCGTTAAACCTCACCACTTCTTGTCATTACCGCCTATATACCGCCGTCGTCAGCTTACCCTGTGAAAGACTAATAGTAAGCAAAAATGGCACACCCAAAAACGTCAGGTCGAGGTGTAGCGAATGAAGTGGAAAGAAATGGGCTACATTTTCTGACACAGAAAATACACGAATAACACTGTGAAACCAGTGGTTGAAGGTGGATTTAGCAGTAAAAAGAAAATAGAAAATTCTTTTGAAGCCGGCTATGAGGCGCGCACACACCGCCCGTCACTCTCCTCAAAGGAATACCCCAAATATATAAATCTATAACCCAAACAAGAGGAGGCAAGTCGTAACATGGTAAGTGTACCGGAAGGTGCACTTGGAACAACCAAAATGTAGCTCAATAGAAAAGCACCTCCCTTACACCGAGGGGACATCTGTGCAAATCAGATCATTTTGAGCTAAATAGCTAGCCTCACCACACACATCACAAATGAATATTTATATATAACCTCCCATAAGATCAAAAAAAATAAACAAACCATTTAATCTCCCCAGTATAGGCGATAGAAAAGGATAAAGCAGCGCAATAGAGAAAGTACCGCAAGGGAAAGCTGAAAGAGAAAGTGAAACAACTTGTTAAAGCAATAAAAAGCAAAGATTAAAACTTGTACCTTTTGCATCATGATTTAGTCAGTTCTTATCAGGCGAAGAGAACTTTAGTCTGACCCCCCGAAACTAGACGAGCTACTCCGAGACAGCCTAATAGGGCAAACCCGTCTCTGTGGCAAAAGAGTGGGAAGATCTCCGAGTAGAGGCGACAAACCTAACGAGCCTAGTAATAGCTGGTTGCTCAGGAAATGAATATTAGTTCAGCCTCAAGGCTTCTACTGTCACCCAGGTCATTACCAACAAAGACATCAAGAAAACCTTAAGAGTTATTCAAGAGAGGTACAGCTCTCTTGAAAAAGAACACAACCTTAACAGGCGGATAAAGATCACATTAAATCAAAGGAACTTTGTTTCAGTGGGCCTAAAAGCAGCCACCTGCACAGAAAGCGTTAAAGCTCAGACAAAACCCCACCCTATTATCCCGATAAAACAATCACAATCCCCTAAACCTACAGAGCCACTCTATATAACTATAGAAGCAATAATGCTAATATTAGTAACAAGAAGGCACGACCTTCTCCAAGCACACGTGTAAGTCAGATCGGACCCACCACTGACAAATTACGGACCCAACCACAGAGGGAAATACAGAATACTAATAAGAATCAAGAAAACCCTGTAAAACACAACCGTTAACCCAACACAGGAGTGCACCATCAAGGAAAGACTAAAAGAAAAAGAAGGAACTCGGCAAACACGAGCCTCGCCTGTTTACCAAAAACATCGCCGCCTCTTGCAAACCAATGTATTAGAGGTCCCGCCTGCCCTGTGACCAAAAGTTTAACGGCCGCGGTATTTTGACCGTGCGAAGGTAGCGTAATCACTTGTCTTTTAAATGAAGACCTGTATGAATGGCATAACGAGGGCTCAACTGTCTCCTTTTTCCAGTCAGTGAAATTGACCTGCTCGTGCAGAGGCGAGCATAACCCCATAAGACGAGAAGACCCTATGGAGCTTAAAACACAAGATCAACTATGCTATCAAGCCAACTACCCACGGAAATAACAGCTAAAAGCATAATAGTACCCTGATCCTAATGTTTTCGGTTGGGGCGACCACGGAGGACAAAATAGCCTCCATGTCGACGGGGGCACTGCCCCTAAAACCTAGGGCGACAGCCCAAAGCAACAGAACATCTGACGAACAATGACCCAGGCTACAAGCCTGATCAACGAACCAAGTTACCCTAGGGATAACAGCGCAATCCTTTCTAAGAGTCCATATCGACGAAAGGGTTTACGACCTCGATGTTGGATCAGGACATCCTAATGGTGCAGCCGCTATTAAGGGTTCGTTTGTTCAACGATTAAAGTCCTACGTGATCTGAGTTCAGACCGGAGTAATCCAGGTCAGTTTCTATCTATGCAGTGACCCTTCCTAGTACGAAAGGACCGGAAGGCTGGGGCCAATGCTACAAGTATGCCTCACCCCAACCTAATGAAAACAACTAAAATAGGTAAAGGGGCACAAACCTCCCCCCTAGAGTAGGGCAAGCTAAGATGGCAGAGCTTGGTAATTGCAAAAGGGCTAAGCCCTTTCCAACAGAGGTTCAAATCCTCTTCTTAGCTATGACCTCTCACCTACTAACCTACCTAATTAACCCACTAGCATACATCGTTCCAATCCTATTAGCAGTAGCATTTTTAACCCTCATCGAACGAAAAGTGCTAGGTTATATGCAACTACGAAAAGGCCCAAACATCGTTGGACCCTACGGCCTCCTACAACCCATCGCTGATGGTATCAAACTATTCATTAAAGAACCCGTACGCCCCACCACAGCCTCCCCATTTTTATTTTTGGCAACCCCCATTATAGCACTAACCCTAGCCCTTACCCTATGAATACCGCTACCAATACCCTACCCAGTCGCAGACCTCAACCTAGGCATCCTATTTATCCTAGCCCTATCCAGTCTAGCCGTATACTCAATCTTAGGCTCCGGCTGAGCCTCCAATTCAAAATACGCCCTAATCGGAGCACTCCGAGCGGTAGCACAAACAATCTCCTACGAAGTAAGCCTTGGCTTGATCCTCTTATGTATAATTATCTTCACTGGCAATTTCACCCTACACACCTTCAATATTACACAAGAGGCAATTTGACTGCTAGCCCCAGGCTGACCCCTCGCAGCAATATGATACATCTCTACCCTCGCCGAAACAAACCGAGCCCCTTTCGACCTCACAGAGGGGGAATCAGAACTAGTCTCCGGCTTTAACGTAGAATATGCAGGAGGACCCTTCGCCCTATTTTTCTTAGCTGAATACGCCAACATCCTCCTGATAAACACCCTTTCCACAATCCTATTCCTAGGGGCTTACCACAACCCAATGTTACCTGAAATAACAGCACTTAACCTCATAGTCAAAGCCTCAATGTTATCAATACTATTTCTATGGGTACGGGGCTGATACCCACGATTCCGATACGACCAACTAATACACCTAGTATGAAAAAACTTCCTCCCTATTACCCTAGCCCTTGTATTATGACATGTCTCCCTACCAATTGCCTCTGCTGGAACTACACCACAAATCTAGCACAATATAGGAATCGTGCCTGAAGGCTAAGGGCCACTTTGATAGAGGTGATAATAGGGGTTCAAGTCCCCTCGCTTCCTTAGAAAGAAGGGGCTCGAACCCATCCTCAAGAGATCAAAACTCTTAGGTGCTTCCACTACACCACTTCCTAGTAAAGTCAGCTAATTAAAGCTTTTGGGCCCATACCCCAAACATGTTGGTTAAAATCCTTCCTTTACTAATGAACCCCTACGTACTTGCCATCCTGCTTTCAAGCCTAGGAATTGGAACTACCCTAACATTTGCAAGCTCCCACTGACTTTTAGCATGAATAGGCCTAGAAATCAGTACACTAGCCATCATCCCCCTAATAGCACAACAACATCACCCTCGAGCAGTCGAGGCCACAACTAAATACTTTCTCACCCAAGCAACAGCCGCAGCTATAATTTTATTTGCCAGTACCACCAATGCTTGAACAACAGGAGAATGAAATATCCAAGAAATGTCCAACCCCACAGCCTTAGTCCTAATTACCATAGCCCTGGCCCTAAAAATTGGACTAGCCCCCGTCCACTACTGACTCCCAGAAGTACTGCAAGGCCTCGACCTCACCACAGGTCTCATCCTCTCGACCTGGCAAAAACTGGCCCCATTTGCCCTAATTTATCAAATCAGTCCAATAATAAACCCAACTCTGGTAATTATACTAGGCCTAGCCTCCACCATCATTGGCGGATGGGGCGGCCTAAACCAAACACAACTACGAAAAATCCTAGCATACTCATCAATCGCCCACCTAGGTTGAATAATGATTGTTATACAGTATTCCCCAAACCTTGCCATCCTAAACCTAATCCTATATATTACCATAACTACTGCGACCTTCCTAACATTCAAAAATGTGGCCTCCACAAAACTAAGTACGCTGACTCTCACTTGATCAAAAACCCCCATAATAACCACAATAGCAATAATAACACTACTTTCCCTAGGAGGCCTCCCCCCATTAACAGGATTCATACCCAAATGGCTCATCCTTCAAGATGTAACCAAACAGGTCCTGCCCCTCACAGCCTCAATCATAGCCCTAGCCGCCCTACTCAGCCTATTCTTCTACCTACGAATATGTTATGCAATAACCCTAACAATTGCCCCCAACACCAACAACAACACCTCAACATGACGACAAAAATCATCCCAAACCACCATAACCCTATCAATTGCCACCACACTAGCACTGGCCCTACTACCCATCACACCAGCAATTATAGCCCTAACAACATAGGGGCTTAGGATAGCAATTTAGACCAAAAGCCTTCAAAGCTTTAAGCAGGAGTGAAAATCTCCTAGCCCCTGTCTAAGACTTGCAGGATATTACCCCACATCTTCTGAATGCAACCCAGATACTTTAATTAAGCTAAAGCCTTACTAGATGAGAAGGCCTCGATCCTACAAAATCTTAGTTAACAGCCAAGTGCCCTATCCAGCGAGCATTCATCTACTTCCTCCCGCCATAACGGGAGGGAGGCGGGAGGAAGTCCCGGCAGGCGACGAGCCCGCGTCTTCAGGTTTGCAATCTGATGTGATCTTCACCACGGGACTTGGTAAGAAGGGGACTTTAACCTCTGTGCATGGGGCTACAACCCACCGCTTAAACGCTCAGCCATCTTACCTGTGGCAATCACCCGTTGATTCTTTTCTACTAACCACAAAGGTATTGGCACCCTGTATTTAGTATTTGGTGCCTGAGCAGGCATAGTCGGCACAGCCCTCAGCCTTCTGATCCGTGCCGAACTGAGCCAACCCGGTGCCCTGCTTGGCGATGATCAGATCTACAATGTTATCGTTACAGCCCACGCCTTTGTCATGATTTTCTTTATAGTAATACCCATCATAATTGGCGGATTCGGAAACTGACTGGTCCCCCTAATAATTGGGGCCCCAGACATGGCATTTCCTCGCATGAACAATATGAGCTTCTGACTCCTACCCCCATCCTTCCTACTCCTTTTAGCCTCCTCTGGGGTAGAGGCCGGAGCCGGCACAGGGTGAACTGTTTACCCTCCACTGGCGGGAAACCTGGCCCATGCAGGAGCCTCTGTAGACCTAACCATTTTCTCCCTTCACCTGGCTGGGGTTTCGTCCATTTTGGGGGCTATTAATTTTATTACCACCATTATTAACATGAAACCCCCCGCAGTATCCCAATATCAAACACCTCTATTTGTGTGATCTGTATTAATCACGGCCGTACTCCTCCTACTATCACTGCCAGTGCTAGCTGCAGGGATCACAATGCTCCTAACAGACCGAAATTTAAACACCACCTTCTTTGACCCAGCCGGAGGAGGAGACCCCATCCTCTACCAACACCTATTTTGATTCTTTGGCCACCCAGAGGTATATATTCTAATTCTACCGGGATTCGGCATAATCTCCCATATTGTGGCATACTATGCCGGCAAAAAGGAACCTTTTGGCTACATAGGAATAGTATGAGCTATAATGGCCATTGGGCTACTAGGCTTTATCGTATGAGCTCATCACATGTTTACAGTTGGAATGGACGTAGACACACGGGCCTACTTTACCTCCGCCACAATAATTATTGCCATCCCCACAGGTGTCAAAGTCTTTAGCTGATTGGCCACCCTTCATGGTGGTTCAATTAAATGAGATACCCCTCTACTTTGAGCCTTAGGCTTTATCTTCCTATTCACAGTGGGAGGCTTAACGGGAATTGTCTTAGCCAACTCGTCTCTAGATATTGTACTTCACGACACCTACTACGTTGTAGCACATTTCCACTATGTATTATCAATGGGAGCTGTGTTCGCCATTATAGGGGCCTTCGTACACTGATTCCCGCTTTTCACGGGTTATACACTACACGGCACCTGATCCAAAATCCACTTTGCCGTAATATTTGTAGGTGTCAATCTAACATTCTTCCCCCAACACTTCCTAGGCCTCGCAGGAATGCCTCGCCGATACTCAGACTACCCAGACGCATACGCCCTATGAAACACCGTCTCCTCAATCGGCTCACTAATCTCATTAGTTGCTGTGATTATATTCCTATTTATTCTGTGAGAAGCATTCGCGGCTAAACGAGAAGTAATGTCAGTAGAACTAACAACCACAAATGTAGAGTGACTTCACGGCTGCCCACCCCCATATCACACCTATGAAGAGCCTGCCTTTGTGCAAGTGCAATCAACCAGCTAACCAGCCACGAGAAAGGAAGGAATCGAACCCCCATTTGCTGGTTTCAAGCCAGCCGCATAACCGCTCTGCCACTTTCTTATTCCCATGAGACACTAGTAAAATTGCTATAACACTGCCTTGTCAAGGCAGAATTGCAGGTTAAAGGCCTGCGTGCCTTAAGTCCAAGGACTAAATGGCACATCCATCACAATTAGGATTCCAAGACGCGGCCTCACCTGTAATAGAAGAACTTCTCCACTTCCATGACCACACACTAATGATTGTCTTCCTAATCAGCACTCTAGTACTTTACATTATTGTGGCCATGGTGTCAACTAAACTAACAAACAAATATGTACTGGATTCCCAAGAAATTGAAATTGTATGAACAGTACTCCCAGCAGTAATTTTAATCTTAATTGCCCTACCTTCCCTTCGAATTCTTTACCTAATAGACGAGATTAATGACCCCCACCTGACAATTAAAGCTATAGGACACCAATGATACTGAAGTTATGAATATACGGACTATGAAGACCTGGGCTTCGACTCCTACATAATCCCTACACAAGACCTCGCCCCAGGGCAATTCCGACTCCTAGAAGCAGACCATCGAATGGTAGTGCCCATAGAATCCCCAATTCGAGTTCTAGTTTCCGCAGAAGACGTACTCCACTCCTGAGCGGTGCCAGCCCTGGGCATCAAAATAGACGCAGTGCCCGGACGCCTAAATCAAACAGCCTTTATTACCTCACGACCGGGAGTTTATTATGGCCAATGTTCTGAAATCTGCGGAGCTAACCACAGCTTCATGCCAATTGTAGTTGAAGCAGTCCCCCTAGAACACTTTGAAAACTGATCTTCATTAATACTAGAAGAATCCTCACTAAGAAGCTAAATAGGGAATAGCGTTAGCCTTTTAAGCTAAAGACTGGTGACCCCCAACCACCCTTAGTGACATGCCCCAACTTAACCCCAGCCCATGACTTATAATTTTAGTTTTCTCATGACTTATTTTCCTAATTGTTCTACCACCCAAAGTGCTAGGCCATACCTTCACGAACGAACCCACCCATAAAAATGCAGAAAAGATTAAACCTGAACCCTGAACCTGACCATGATCCTAAGCTTTTTTGACCAATTCATGAGCCCCACACACCTGGGAATCCCCTTAATTGCCCTAGCACTCAGCCTTCCATGAGTACTCATCCCCACCCCCACTAACCGATGACTAAACAACCGCCTCTTAACCCTCCAAGGTTGATTCATTAACCGCTTTACACAACAACTCATACTACCCATCAATCTCGGCGGGCACAAATGAGCTGTTCTATTAACAGCCCTAATGCTACTCTTAATTACACTTAACCTACTCGGCCTCCTCCCCTACACCTTCACCCCTACAACTCAACTCTCCCTCAACATGGGACTCGCCGTCCCCCTATGACTAGCTACCGTAATTATTGGCATACGAAACCAACCCACCGCCGCCCTAGGCCACCTGCTGCCAGAAGGAACCCCCGTTCCCCTCATCCCTGTCTTAATTATTATCGAAACAATCAGCCTATTTATCCGCCCACTGGCACTAGGCGTTCGACTCACGGCAAACCTAACTGCAGGTCATCTATTAATTCAACTAATTGCCACTGCCGCCTTCGTACTCCTTCCAATAATACCGGCCGTAGCTATTTTAACATCAACAGTGCTATTTCTACTAACCCTGCTAGAAGTAGCCGTAGCAATAATTCAAGCATACGTATTTGTTCTTCTACTAAGTCTCTACCTACAAGAAAACGTCTAATGGCCCGCCAAGCACACGCATATCACATGGTCGACCCCAGCCCCTGACCCCTAACCGGCGCAGTAGCTGCCCTCCTGATAACATCGGGACTTGCAGTCTGATTCCACTTTAACTCCACAGTACTTATAACAATAGGACTCACCCTGCTTCTCCTAACCATATACCAATGATGACGAGATATAATTCGAGAAGGCACATTTCAAGGACACCACACACCCCCTGTCCAAAAAGGGCTTCGATACGGGATATTGCTATTTATCACCTCAGAAGTTTTCTTTTTCCTGGGCTTTTTCTGAGCATTTTACCACGCAAGTCTGGCCCCTACACCAGAACTAGGCGGATGCTGACCCCCAACTGGCATTATCACCTTAGACCCCTTTGAAGTACCACTACTCAATACAGCAGTACTGTTAGCCTCCGGCGTCACAGTCACCTGAGCCCACCACAGCATCATAGAGCGCGAACGCAAACAAACCATTCAAGCACTAGCCCTAACAATCCTATTAGGGTTTTACTTCACAGCCCTCCAAGCAATAGAATATTACGAAGCTCCATTTACCATCGCCGATGGGGTATACGGCTCCACCTTCTTTGTCGCAACCGGGTTCCACGGACTTCACGTCATCATCGGCTCTACCTTCCTGGCGGTCTGCCTTCTCCGACAAATCCAATATCACTTCACATCTGAACACCACTTTGGATTTGAAGCCGCCGCATGATACTGACACTTCGTAGATGTAGTTTGACTATTCCTATACGTCTCTATTTATTGATGAGGATCATAACCTTTCTAGTATCAACATTCAGTACAAATGACTTCCAATCATTTAGCCTTGGTTAAAATCCAAGGAAAGGTAATGAACCTAATTATAGCAGTCCTAGCAATTGCAGTCACCCTATCCTGCATCCTAGCAGTCGTTGCATTCTGGTTACCACAAATAAACCCTGACTCCGAAAAACTCTCCCCCTACGAGTGCGGCTTTGACCCCCTCGGGTCTGCCCGCCTTCCTTTTTCACTGCGATTCTTTTTAGTGGCAATCTTATTCCTCCTATTCGACTTAGAAATTGCACTATTACTCCCCCTACCATGGGGAGATCAACTAGCCTCTCCCACCGCCGCCCTACTTTGAGCAACAACCATTTTAATCCTATTAACCCTAGGCCTCATTTATGAATGAACCCAAGGGGGGCTTGAATGGGCCGAATAGATGACTAGTCCAAAGTAAGACCGCTGATTTCGGCTCAACTAATTATGGTGCAAGTCCATAGTCGTCTTATGACCCCTGTACACTTCAGCTTCAGCTCCGCCTTCATGTTAGGACTAATAGGATTAACCTTCCACCGAACCCACCTCCTCTCCGCCCTTCTCTGCCTAGAAGGAATGATACTATCTCTATTTATCGCCCTCTCCCTCTGATCCCTTCAACTAGAATCCACCACCTACGCCACCGCCCCAATACTGCTACTAGCATTCTCGGCATGTGAAGCCGGAGCAGGCTTGGCCCTCCTTGTAGCTACCACGCGTACACATGGCACAGACCACCTCCAAAATCTAAATCTCCTACAATGCTAAAAATTATAATCCCAACACTAATGCTATTTCCAACGACCTGACTTGCAACCCCAAAATGACTTTGAACCACAACAACAGCCCAAGCCCTAGTCATTGCCACCGCAAGCCTGACTCTACTTAACTGAAACTCAGAAACCGGTTGAACCTCCTCAAACCCCTACCTGGGCACAGACCCGCTCTCCACACCCCTACTCGTCTTGACATGCTGACTTCTCCCCTTAATAATTCTAGCAAGCCAAAACCACATCTCCCCAGAACCAATCAGCCGCCAACGAACCTACATCACCCTACTAGTGTCCCTCCAACTATTCCTAATTATAGCCTTTGGGGCCACCGAAATCATCCTATTTTATATCATATTTGAAGCCACACTAATCCCAACCCTAATTATTATTACACGATGGGGAAACCAAACTGAACGACTTAACGCAGGCACCTATTTTCTATTTTATACCCTAGCCGGATCCCTCCCTCTGCTAGTTGCCCTACTAATCCTGCAAAAAGAGCTAGGCTCCCTTTCATTACTGATTATTCTATATATACAACCCGCCCCGCTATGCACTTGAGCCGACAAAATCTGATGGGCGGCCTGCTTAATCGCCTTCCTAGTGAAAATACACCTATACGGGGCCCACCTCTGACTCCCAAAAGCGCACGTAGAGGCCCCAATTGCAGGATCCATAGTCCTGGCCGCCGTACTACTAAAACTTGGCGGCTACGGCATAATACGAATGATTATTATGCTAGAACCAACATCCAAAAATCTCGCGTACCCATTTATTATTCTAGCTTTATGAGGCATTATCATGACCGGGTCAATTTGTCTGCGACAAACAGACCTAAAATCCCTAATTGCATACTCATCAGTAAGCCACATAGGACTAGTAGTAGCAGGAATCCTCATCCAAACCCCCTGAGGCTTTACCGGAGCCATTATTCTGATAATCGCACACGGCCTAGCATCCTCCGCATTATTCTGTTTAGCAAACACTAACTATGAACGCCTTCATAGCCGAACCCTGCTTCTTGCACGAGGAATACAAGCCGTACTACCCCTAATAGCCACATGATGATTTATCGCCAACCTAGCCAACCTGGCCCTCCCTCCTCTCCCCAACCTAATAGGAGAACTAGTCATTATTACCTCAATATTCAACTGATCAAACTGAACAATTATCCTCACAGGAGGAGGAACCCTCATTACCGCCAGCTACTCCCTCTACATGTATCTAATAACACAACGAGGCCCAGTGTCCACCTTAATTATGGCAGTTGAACCATCCCACACACGAGAACACCTACTCATAGCACTACACCTCATCCCCATTATCCTACTGATGCTAAAGCCAGAACTCATGTGAGGCTGATGTTTCTGTAAGCATAGTTTAAACAAAATATTAGATTGTGGGTGCTAAAGATGGGAGCTAAACCCTCCTTGTTCACCGAGAGAAGCCGGGGGCACTAAGAACTGCTAATTCTTCAGCACCATGGTTCAAATCCATGGGTCACTCGGCTTTTAAAGGATAATAGATCATCCGTTGGTCTTAGGAACCAAAAACTCTTGGTGCAACTCCAAGTAGAAGCTATGCATTCACCTACACTCATCTTTAGCTCAACCCTCCTAATCATTTTCATTCTTCTGACATTCCCCCTTATCGTATCCCTCAACCCCAACCCTCTCAACAAAAAATGGGCAACCACCCATGTCAAAACCGCAGTTCAAACAGCCTTCTATGCTAGCCTACTCCCCCTTGCAGTATTTTTTGACCAAGGCATAGAAGTCATCACTACTAACTGACATTGAATAAATATTGCCACCTTTGACATTAAAATCAGCTTCAAATTTGACCAATACTCAATTATCTTTACACCCGTAGCCCTCTACGTATCTTGATCAATTTTAGAATTTGCCTCGTGATACATACACTCAGACCCCAACATAAACCGATTCTTCAAATATCTGCTCCTATTCTTGATTGCCATAATTACCCTAGTCACAGCCAACAACATATTTCAGCTGTTCATCGGCTGAGAAGGAGTGGGCATTATATCTTTCCTATTAATCGGGTGATGATACGGACGCGCGGACGCCAACACCGCCGCCTTACAAGCAGTTATTTACAACCGGGTAGGAGATATTGGACTGATTTTAAGCATAGCATGATTTGCAATAAACATAAACACTTGGGAAATTCAACAAATATTCGCCTCCCCCCCAGACAACCAAGCAACCCTACCACTCATGGGCTTAATCCTAGCTGCCACAGGAAAATCAGCCCAATTCGGTCTCCACCCCTGACTCCCCTCAGCAATAGAAGGTCCAACACCGGTCTCTGCCCTACTACACTCCAGCACCATGGTCGTAGCCGGCATCTTCCTACTCATCCGGCTCCACCCCCTAATGGAACATAACCAAATCGCCCTAACAACCTGCCTCTGCCTTGGAGCTACAACTACCTTATTTACCGCTGCCTGTGCCCTAACACAAAATGACATCAAAAAAATCGTAGCCTTTTCCACGTCCAGCCAACTAGGCCTAATGATAGTCACCATCGGCTTAAACCAACCCCAACTAGCCTTCCTACACATCTGTACCCACGCATTCTTTAAAGCAATACTATTCTTATGCTCCGGATCCATTATCCACAGCCTTAATGATGAACAAGACATCCGAAAAATAGGAGGCCTCCACACCATGCTTCCGCTCACCTCCACCTGCCTCACCATTGGCAGTCTAGCCCTAACCGGGATACCATTTCTCTCCGGGTTTTTCTCAAAAGACGCCATCATTGAAGCCCTGAACACATCACACCTGAACGCCTGAGCCCTAACCCTAACTCTCATTGCCACCTCCTTCACAGCCGTATATAGCTTCCGAGTTATTTTCTTCGCCTCTATGGGCTCCCCCCGATTCCTCCCCCTATCACCCCTCAATGAAAACAACCCAACAGTAATCAACCCAATCAACCGACTTGCCTGAGGAAGCATCCTGGCCGGACTATTTATTACCTCTAACTTTTTACCAGCAAAAACACCAATTATAACCATACCCATAACCCTTAAGTTATCCGCACTACTAGTAACGGCCCTAGGATTACTCATAGCCCTAGAACTAACAAGCCTAACAAACAAACAACTAAAAATTACCCCCACAATTCCACTACACAACTTCTCCAACATGCTGGGATACTTCCCATCAATTATTCATTGCCTAGCCCCAAAAATTAAACTGAGCATAGGACAAACCATAGCAACTCACCTAATTGACCAAACATGACTAGAAAAAGTAGGACCAAAAGGAATTACAACTAGCCAAATCCCACTAATTAAAGCCACAAACAACATTCAACAAGGCTTGATCAAAACATACCTTACAATCTTCTTCCTAACCACCACACTATCAATCCTCCTCATCACACTAATCTAAACAGCACGAAGAGCCCCCCGACTGAGCCCCCGAGTAAGCTCCAGCACTACAAACAAAGTCAACAACAATACCCACCCCGACACCACTAATATCGCTCCCCCTAAAGAGTACATAAGTGCCACCCCACTAAAATCCCCCCGAGGCACGGACAGATCCTTAAACTCATGAACAACCACCCAAGAATACGAATACCAATCACCACCCACCAAACCACCCACAACCAAAACCCCCGTAATGTAAACCACTACATAAAACAACACTGACCAATCCCCCCATGTCTCAGGATAGGGCTCTGCAGCTAATGCCGCAGAATAAGCAAACACCACCAACATCCCACCAAGATAAATCAAAAATAAAACTAAAGAAAGAAAAGATCCACCATGCCCAACCAAAATACCACACCCCACCGCAGCAGCCACAACCAACCCCAAGGCCGCAAAATAAGGAGCGGGATTCGAAGCTACCCCCACCAAACCTAAAACTAACCCAATTAAAACTAAAAAAGTAAAATAAAACATAATTTTTACTCGGACTCTAACCAAGACCAATGACTTGAAAAACCACCGTTGTTAATTCAACTATAAAAACCAATGGCAAACATCCGGAAAACACACCCACTACTTAAAATTATTAATGGAGCATTTATTGACCTCCCCACACCCTCCAACATCTCCGTGTGATGAAATTTTGGCTCACTCCTAGGCCTCTGCCTTGTCACACAAATCCTAACAGGACTATTTCTTGCAATACACTACACAGCTGACATTTCAACAGCCTTCTCCTCTGTTGCCCACATCTGCCGAGACGTAAATTACGGATGACTAATCCGAAATATTCATGCAAACGGGGCCTCCTTCTTCTTTATCTGCTTGTACCTTCACGTAGCACGAGGTATATACTATGGTTCATACCTCCAAAAAGAAACCTGAAATATCGGAGTAATCCTCCTGCTTCTCACCATAATAACCGCCTTCGTGGGATATGTACTGCCCTGAGGACAGATATCATTTTGAGGGGCAACCGTCATCACCAACCTCCTCTCCGCCTTTCCGTACATCGGCGACACACTAGTACAATGAATCTGAGGCGGCTTTTCAGTAGACAACGCCACCCTTACCCGATTTTTCGCCTTCCACTTTCTTCTACCATTCGTAATCGCTGGAGCTAGCATAATTCACCTCCTATTTCTACACCAAACAGGATCAAACAACCCAACAGGATTAAACTCAGACGCAGATAAGGTAACATTCCACCCGTACTTTTCATACAAAGACCTATTGGGGTTTATCCTAATGCTAGTCGGACTCACCTCCGTAGCACTATTCTCCCCCAACCTCCTGGGCGACCCAGACAACTTCACACCCGCCAACCCCCTTGTCACTCCCCCACACATCAAGCCCGAATGATACTTTCTCTTCGCCTACGCCATTCTCCGATCCATCCCAAATAAACTAGGTGGAGTTCTAGCCCTTCTATTCTCTATCCTAGTCCTAATATTAGTACCAATACTCCACACCTCTAAACAACGAGGAGACACGTTCCGACCCCTTTCTCAAATTCTATTCTGAGCCCTGGTGGGCGACATACTAGTACTCACATGAATTGGAGGCCAACCACTTGAACACCCGTTCGTCTTAATTGGACAGGTAGCTTCCACAGTTTATTTTGCCCTATTCCTAATCGCCCTCCCTCTGACTGGCTTACTAGAAAATAAAGGCTTAAACTGAAACTGCCCTAGTAGCTTAGACATCAGAGCACCGGTCTTGTAAACCGAAGATCGAAGGTTAAAATCCTTCCTAGCGCCGCCTCAGAGAAAAGAGAATTCAACTCTCACCCTTAACTCCCAAAGCTAAGATTCTACATTAAACTATTCTCTGACTATACCATAATGTTTGCATGTACATTAAATTGTTTAAGTACATAAGGCATACTATGTTTAATCCACATTAATTTCTAGCCACCATACCATAATGTTTGCATGTACATTAAATTGTTTAAGTACATAAGGCATACTATGTTTAATCCACATTAATTTCTAGCCACCATACCATAATGTTTGCATGTACATTAAATTGTTTAAGTACATAAGGCATACTATGTTTAATCCACATTAATTTCTAGCCACCATACCATAATGTTTCATCTACCATTGGATGGTATACACCATTATCTCTATGTGATCTAACATGTCATTTCCTGAAACCATAACGTGTAGTAAGAGCCGAACATTCTTGTCTGTCTGGAACATAGAATTAATGAGATGGAGGACAATAACTGCAAAGTTTCATAACTGAATTATTACTGGCATCTGGTTCCTATTTCAGGTCCATTAACAGTTGTATCCCCATAACTAGCTTGTTACTGGCATCTGATTAATGTTAGAAGTACCATGAGTCCATGACCCCACATGCCAAGAACCCCACCAACATTTGGTATTTTTATTTTTATGTCTCCATTCACTGACATGCAGGAGCTCCTTCAGAAAAGATAGGCAGGGTGGAGCATCTATGATTGCTCAGAGATAACGAATAGTGAATGATATAATGACATATTCTGGATACCACATAGTCTGTGCCACGCACATAAGGAGTATTATCACGAGAACTTAGTCTTGCCCTCCACCCACATAACAATCAAGATGCCACAAACGTTTGTTATCGACAAACCCCCTACCCCCTTACGCTGGACAAGCCTTATATTTCTTGTCAAACCCCAAAAGCAGGACTGACTTGTCATCAACGTACTCCAATTACCCCCACATGCCTAGCTGTGCAAATATTTATTCACTATATTTTTATGTATATACATTATTACACAATCACACAAAATAATATATA